GTTAATGTAGCTTATTCAAAGCAAAGCACTGAAAATGCTTAGATGGATGCAAGCATCCCATAAACAACAAAAGGTTTGGTCCTGGCCTTATAATTAGTTGGAGGCAGAATTACACATGCAAATTTCCATGAACCAGTGTCAAATCCCACGGAGTTTTTTTAACTCCTAGGAGAGGGTATCAAGTACATTCAATAGCTAAAGACACCTTGCCCAGCCACGCCCCCACGGGACCCAGCAGTGATAAAAATTAAGCAATGAACGAAAGTTTGACTAAGCCATGCCTCTTTAAGGGTTGGTAAATTTCGTGCCAGCCACCGCGGTCATACGATTAACCCAAACTAATTATTCTCGGCGTAAAACGTGTTACTAGAAACATGCAAAAATAGAATTAAAACCCATCCAATATGTGAAAATTCATCGCTGGACATAAAACCAATGACGAAAGTAATTCTAATAAGCCTGATACACGATAGCTAAGATACAAACTGGGATTAGATACCCCACTATGCTTAGCCCTAAACCTTAGTAATTTAGAAACAAAAATATTTGCCTGAGAACTACTGGCCACAGCTTAAAACTCAAAGGACTTGGCGGTACTTTATATCCATCTAGAGGAGCCTGTTCTATAATCGATAAACCCCGTTATACCTCACCACCCCTTGCTAATACAGCCTATATACCGCCATCTTCAGCAAACCCTAAAAAGGAATAAAAGTAAGCAAGAGAATCACCATAAAAACGTTAGGTCAAGGTGTAGCCAATGAGGTGGGAAGCAATGGGCTACATTTTCTTACAAAGAACATTACGCTACCCTTTATGAAACTAAAGGACAAAGGAGGATTTAGTAGTAAATTAAGAATAGAGTGCTTAATTGAATAGAGCAATGAAGTACGTACACACCGCCCGTCACCCTCCTCAAACTAAATAAACGAAAACTATATATAATTTCATCAAACTTTTACGAGAGGAGATAAGTCGTAACAAGGTAAGCATACTGGAAAGTGTGCTTGGAATAACCATGACGTAGCTTAATTAACAAAGCATCTGGCCTACACCCAGAAGACTCCACAACTAATGGACGTCACGAACCAAACCTAGCCCTAATAAATTCTAATTAAACTATACATCATAATAAAACAAACCATTTGACAAAAGAAAGTATTGGAGAAAGAAATCTACCTTAGGAGCTATAGAGAAAGTACCGCAAGGGAAAGATGAAAGAACACTTAAAAGTAAAAATAAGCAAAGATTAAACCTTGTACCTTTTGCATAATGAGTTAACTAGAAAACATCTAACTAAAAGATCTTGAGCTAGATACCCCGAAACCAAACGAGCTACCTAAGAGCAGTACAAAGAACCAACCCGTCTATGTAGCAAAATAGTGGGACGACTCCTAGGTAGAGGTGAAAAGCCTACCGAGCTTGGTGATAGCTGGTTGCCCGATAAAGAATTTCAGTTCAACTTTAAGATTGCCATAGGAGTAAAAAAATCAAAATGTAATCTTAAATTTTAGCCTGAAGAGGGACAGCTCTTCAGGAACGGAAACAACCTCATATAGTGAATAAACCCTATCTATTTGAACCATTGTTGGCCTAAAAGCAGCCATCAATAAAGAAAGCGTTAAAGCTCAACACTACAAACCCTTAATACCATAAACCACAGTGAATTCCTATAAATACTAATCGGGCTAATCTATAACTATATAGATGAGATACTGTTAACATGAGTAACAAGAACACCGTTCTCCAAGCACAAGCCTATAACAACCCGGATGACCATTGTTAGTTAACATAACTAGGTGAACACACCACCAATAAAGCTAACCTAAACACGAAATGTTAACCCAACACAGGCGTGCAACAAGGAAAGATTAAAAGAAGTAAAAGGAACTCGGCAAACAAGAATCCCGCCTGTTTACCAAAAACATCACCTCTAGCATAAAAAGTATTGGAGGCACTGCCTGCCCAGTGACAAGCGTTCAACGGCCGCGGTATCCTGACCGTGCAAAGGTAGCATAATCACTTGTTCCTTAATTGGGGACTGGAATGAATGGCCACACGAGGATTCAACTGTCTCTTACCTCTAATCAGTGAAATTGACCTCCCCGTGAAGAGGCGGGGATAAAGCAATAAGACGAGAAGACCCTATGGAGCTTTAATTTCCTGACTTAGCTATACAATTAACCACCCTAATGGACCAAAAAAAAAGAAGTAAGTCAGAAATTTCGGTTGGGGTGACCTCGGAGAATAAAACAACCTCCGAATGATTTTAACCAAGACCTACAAGTCAAAGTATTCAAAATCAAATTGACCCAATTCATTTGATCAACGGACCAAGTTACCCTAGGGATAACAGCGCAATCCTATTCAAGAGTTCATATCGACAATTAGGGTTTACGACCTCGATGTTGGATCAGGACATCCCAATGGTGCAGCAGCTATTAATGGTTCGTTTGTTCAACGATTAAAGTCCTACGTGATCTGAGTTCAGACCGGAGTAATCCAGGTCGGTTTCTATCTATTAGCTATTTCTCCCAGTACGAAAGGACCAGAGAAATAAGGCCTCCTTAACACAAGCGCCTTAAAACTAATATATGAAATTATCTCAATTTAGTAAGTTTGCTTAACAATACCCTAGACAAGGGTTTTATTAGGGTGGCAGAGCCAGGAAATTGCGTAAGATTTAAAACCTTGTCCCCAGAGGTTCAAATCCTCTCCCTAATAGTGTATTTCATCAACATCCTAATGCTCTTAGTACCAGTACTAATTGCCATAGCATTTCTTACTTTAGTAGAACGAAAAATCCTAGGATATATGCAACTACGAAAAGGCCCAAACATCGTAGGGCCCTACGGAGTTCTTCAGCCTTTTGCAGACGCCATAAAATTATTCATTAAAGAACCCCTTCGCCCCCTAGCTACCTCTACAACCTTATTTATTATTGCCCCAACGCTATCTCTATCACTAGCCCTAAGCCTCTGAATTCCACTCCCCATACCACATCCCCTAGTCAACCTAAACCTTGGAATCCTATTTATTCTAGCCACATCAAGTCTTTCAGTATACTCCATCCTATGATCAGGCTGAGCATCAAACTCTAAATACTCAATATTCGGAGCCCTACGAGCAGTCGCACAAACAATTTCATACGAAGTAACTATAGCAATTATTCTACTATCCGTACTCTTAATAAACGGGTCCTTCTCGATTCAGTCTCTTATCTACACGCAAGAACAACTATGACTTCTAGCACCAGCCTGACCACTAGCCATAATATGGTTCATCTCAACCCTAGCAGAAACGAACCGAGCTCCATTCGACCTGACAGAAGGAGAATCAGAACTAGTCTCAGGATTCAACGTAGAATATGCCGCCGGACCTTTCGCCCTATTTTTCATAGCCGAGTACATAAACATCATCCTAATAAATGCCCTATCAACAATTGTATTCATAGGCCCCTTCCACGATTTCAACAACCCACAACTCTATGCCATAAACTTCATACTAAAAACCCTAATACTGACAACCCTCTTCCTCTGAGTCCGAGCCTCCTACCCACGATTCCGATACGACCAACTAATGCACCTTCTATGAAAAAACTTCCTACCATTAACCCTAGCTCTATGCATATGACATATCTCCAACCCAATTTTCATAGCAAGCATCCCACCCTACACCTAGAAATATGTCTGAAAAAGAGTTACTTTGATAGAGTAAATTATAGAGGTTTAAATCCTCTTATTTCTAGAACAATAGGAATTGAACCTATACCTGAGAATCCAAAATTCTCCGTGCTACCCATTACACCCCATTCTAAAGTAAGGTCAGCTAATAAAGCTATCGGGCCCATACCCCGAAAATGTTGGTTTAAACCCTTCCCGTACTAATTAATCCAATCACACTTACAATCATTTACTCAACCATTATAATCGGTCCAGTAATTACTATACTCAGCTCCAACTTATTCGTCATATGAATTGGACTAGAGATAAACTTACTAGCCCTTATTCCACTCATAATATACAATTCCAACCCACGCTCCACCGAAGCAGCAACTAAATATTTCCTCACACAAGCAACCGCCTCAATAATTCTCCTACTATCCATCCTTATAAACTTCAAACAGCTAGGATTATGAACATTCCAACCCGAAACCAGCGACACCATCATAACAATTACCTTTATCTCCCTAGCAATCAAGCTAGGATTGGCCCCCTTCCACTCATGACTTCCTGAAGTCACACAAGGCATTAAACTCAACGTAGGACTTATTCTCCTAACATGACAAAAAATCGCCCCACTATCTATCCTATCACAATTCTATGAACTAATAAATCATAACCTACTAATTATCTCTGCCATTATCTCAGTTATAGTAGGAGCATGAAACGGACTTAATCAAACACAAACACGAAAAATTATAGCCTACTCATCCATCGCCCACATAGGCTGAATAATCTCCATTCTACCTTATAACCCATCACTAACAACTCTAAACCTACTAATCTACATCATAATAACCATCCCTATATTCTTTATTCTCCACACCCACTCATTTACATCAATTACTTCCATATCACTTATATGAAACAAAATACCAATAGCCCTGCCCATAATCTCACTAATTCTACTATCAACAGGAGGACTACCACCACTCACAGGATTCCTACCAAAATGAGCCATTATCACCGAACTTATAACAAACAATAACCTTTCTTTAGCCACATTAATAGCAATAACCGCTTTAATCAACCTATTCTTTTATACACGACTAATCTATTCAACCTCACTAACAACCTTTCCAAGCAATAGTAACTCCAAAATATTTATCCACCAAAACTATATAAAAAACAACAATATGTTAACGCCAATAATAGTCATTAGCACAATGGTACTCCCCCTATCCCCCCTACTTCTATAATAGAAGTTTAGGATAACTAGTCCAAGAGCCTTCAAAGCCCTAAGTAAACCCATAAAGTTTAACTTCTGATAAGGACTGCAAGACTACATCTTACATCTAATGAGTGCAAATCAATCGCTTTAATTAAGCTAAATCCTCTACTAGATTGATAGGACTTAAACCTATAAACTTTTAGTTAACAGCTAAACACCTTATTATGGCTTCAATCTACTTCTCCCGCCTATCAGGGGGGGGGGGGGGCGGGAGAAGCCTTAGTAGAGTCAGTCCTCTACACCTTCGAATTTGCAATTCGATGTGATTATCACCTTAAGGCTTGGTAAAAAGAGGGCTTAACCTCTGTGCTTAGATTTACAGTCTAATGCTCTACTCAGCCATTTTACCTATGTTCATTAACCGCTGATTATTTTCTACCAACCACAAAGACATCGGGACCCTTTATTTACTCTTTGGGGCCTGAGCGGGAATAGTAGGAACAGCCCTTAGCATCCTAATTCGGGCAGAACTTGGCCAACCAGGTGCCCTATTAGGTGATGACCAAATCTACAACGTTATCGTTACAGCCCACGCATTTGTTATAATTTTCTTCATGGTTATACCAATAATAATTGGAGGCTTCGGCAACTGGCTTGTCCCACTAATAATCGGAGCACCAGACATGGCATTCCCACGAATGAATAACATAAGTTTCTGACTTCTGCCACCATCATTTCTCCTGTTACTAGCATCATCAATAGTAGAAGCCGGAGCAGGGACAGGCTGAACTGTCTATCCACCACTAGCCGGCAATTTAGCACACGCTGGGGCATCTGTTGACCTCACTATTTTTTCATTACACCTAGCAGGTGTATCTTCAATCCTTGGGGCAATTAATTTCATTACCACTATTATCAATATGAAACCACCAGCCATAACACAGTATCAAACCCCATTATTCGTTTGATCAGTACTTATCACTGCTGTCCTACTACTTCTTTCCCTCCCTGTCCTAGCCGCAGGGATCACAATACTCTTAACAGACCGTAATCTAAATACCACTTTCTTCGATCCAGCTGGAGGAGGAGACCCAATCCTCTACCAACATCTATTCTGATTTTTTGGCCACCCTGAAGTATATATTCTTATTCTCCCCGGCTTTGGAATTATCTCCCATATCGTAACTTACTACTCAGGAAAAAAAGAACCATTCGGCTATATGGGTATAGTTTGGGCTATAATGTCTATCGGGTTCCTTGGATTCATCGTTTGAGCCCACCACATATTCACAGTAGGGCTTGACGTAGACACACGAGCCTACTTTACATCAGCCACAATAATTATCGCCATCCCAACAGGAGTTAAAGTATTTAGCTGATTGGCAACTTTACATGGAGGTAATATCAAGTGATCTCCTGCAATACTATGAGCCCTAGGGTTCATTTTCCTATTTACAGTTGGAGGTCTTACAGGCATTGTATTATCCAACTCCTCCCTAGACATTGTTCTTCACGACACATACTATGTAGTTGCCCACTTCCACTATGTTCTTTCTATGGGTGCTGTATTCGCTATTATAGCTGGGTTTGTACACTGATTCCCACTATTTACAGGATACACACTAGATGATATATGAGCTAAAACCCACTTCGCCATTATATTCGTAGGAGTAAACATAACATTCTTCCCGCAACATTTCCTTGGGTTATCCGGAATGCCACGACGTTACTCTGACTACCCAGATGCCTACACAACATGAAATACAGTCTCATCTATGGGGTCCTTCATCTCACTTACAGCTGTCCTAATTATAATTTTCATAATCTGAGAGGCCTTCGCTTCTAAACGAGAAGTTCTCAACGTAACCCACACTTCCACAAATCTAGAGTGACTTCACGGCTGTCCACCACCATACCATACATTTGAAGAACCAACCTTTGTAAAAGTTAAATAAGAAAGGAAGGATTCGAACCCCCTAAAACTGGTTTCAAGCCAGCACCATAACCTCTATGTCTTTCTCAATGAGATATTAGTAAATAAATTACATAACTTTGTCAAAGTTAAATTATAGATTAGCCTCTATATATCTTATATGGCTTATCCATTCCAACTAGGCTTACAAGATGCATCTTCACCTATTATAGAAGAACTAATGAATTTCCATGATCACACACTTATAATCGTATTTTTAATCAGCTCCCTAGTTCTATACATTATTACTCTCATACTAACAACAAAACTAACTCACACTAGTACTATAGATGCTCAAGAAGTAGAGACTATCTGAACCATCCTACCAGCTGTAATCTTAATCCTAATTGCTCTACCCTCCCTACGAATCCTATATATAATAGACGAAATTAACAACCCAGCCCTCACAGTAAAAACAATAGGCCACCAATGATACTGAAGCTATGAATATACGGACTACGAAGACCTCTGCTTCGACTCATACATAATCCCTACATCTGACCTGAAGCCCGGAGAACTTCGCCTCCTAGAAGTAGACAACCGAGTAGTCCTACCCATAGAACTTCCAATCCGGATGCTAATCTCATCCGAAGACGTCCTTCACTCATGAGCCGTCCCTTCCCTGGGCCTTAAAACAGACGCTATCCCAGGACGTCTAAACCAAGCAACTATCTCATCCAACCGCCCTGGGTTGTTCTACGGTCAATGCTCAGAAATCTGTGGGTCCAACCATAGCTTCATACCTATTGTGCTTGAAATAGTCCCTCTGAAAAACTTTGAAGACTGATCCCTATCAATAATCTAATTACACTACGAAGCTTAGAGCGTTAACCTTTTAAGTTAAAGTTAGAGATGATTAGTCTCCGTAGTGAATGCCACAACTGGACACATCTACATGATTCATTACTGTCCTGTCAACTACAATCACTCTATTCATTCTTATACAGCTGAAAATCTCACTCCATAACTTCCCACAGACACCATCAGTCAAATCAATTAAGCTTATAAAAACAAACAACCCTTGAGAGTCAAAATGAACGAAAATTTATTCGCCTCTTTCATTACCCCTACAATAATAGGCTTACCTATCGTCGTACTTATTATCATACTCCCATCTATACTTATAACTTCCTCCAAACGACTAATCTCTAACCGCTTTCACTCATTCCAACAATGATTAGTTAAACTCATCATTAAACAAATAATACTAATTCACTCACCAAAAGGACGCACATGATCACTCATACTAGTGTCCTTAATTATATTTATTGGCTCAACTAACCTTCTAGGACTTCTACCACACACATTCACTCCAACAACACAATTATCAACAAATTTAGGTATAGCAATCCCCCTATGAGCTGGGGCTGTTATCTTAGGCTTCCGTCACAAACTAAAAGCCTCATTAGCCCACTTTCTACCACAAGGTACCCCTATCTCACTAATCCCTATACTTATTATTATTGAAACCATTAGCCTGTTTATTCAACCTATGGCCCTGGCAGTCCGTCTCACAGCCAATATCACTGCAGGCCACTTGTTAATTCACTTAATCGGGGGCGCTACACTAGTCCTCACAAGCATTAGCCCACCAACAGCTACAATCACTTTTATCATCCTAGCCCTTCTCACCATCCTAGAGTTTGCCGTAGCCTTAATTCAAGCCTATGTGTTTACCCTACTAGTGAGCCTCTACCTACATGATAACACTTAATGACCCACCAAACTCATGCTTACCATATAGTAAACCCAAGCCCATGACCCCTAACAGGAGCCTTCTCCGCCCTCCTATTAACCTCAGGGTTAGTTATATGATTTCATTACAACTCAACCACCCTTTTATCACTAGGGCTACTAGGTAACCTACTAACCATATATCAATGATGACGTGATGTAGTCCGAGAAGGCACCTATCAAGGACATCACACGCCAATCGTGCAAAAAGGCCTACGTTACGGAATAGTCCTGTTTATCGTCTCCGAAGTATTCTTCTTTGCAGGCTTCTTCTGAGCATTTTACCACTCAAGCCTAGTCCCTACACACGACCTCGGAGGATGCTGGCCACCAACAGGAATTACACCTCTCAACCCACTAGAAGTTCCACTCCTAAACACATCAGTCTTACTAGCGTCAGGAGTATCAATTACGTGAGCCCACCATAGCTTAATAGAAGGGAAACGAAACAACATAAACCAAGCCCTGCTTATCACAATCATGCTGGGAGTCTATTTCACCATTTTACAAGCCTCAGAATACTTCGAAACCTCCTTCTCTATCTCTGACGGAATTTACGGATCCACATTCTTCATAGCAACCGGCTTCCATGGCCTACACGTAATTATTGGCTCTACCTTCTTAATTATTTGCCTACTACGACAATTAAAATATCACTTTACATCTAAACACCACTTTGGATTCGAAGCAGCAGCATGATATTGACACTTCGTAGACGTAGTTTGATTATTCCTATATGTATCCATTTATTGATGAGGATCATACTTTCTTAGTATAATCAGTACATCTGACTTCCAATCAGTTAGCTCTAGTAATAATCTAGAAGAAAGTAATTAACATAATATTTATTTTATTAGTAAACATTACCCTAGCTATAACCCTAATTTCTATCGCCTTCTGACTCCCCCACCTTAACACCTACACTGAAAAAGCCAACCCGTATGAATGCGGATTTGACCCTATAAGCTCTGCCCGACTTCCATTCTCAATGAAATTTTTCTTGGTAGCTATTACTTTCCTACTGTTTGACCTTGAAATCGCATTACTACTGCCACTACCCTGAGCAATACAATTCTCAAACATAGAGACACCAGTAACTATAGCATTTACCCTAATCACAATTTTAGCTCTTGGCCTAGCTTACGAATGAACACAAAAAGGCTTAGAATGAACAGAATAACTGGTAATTAGTTTAATTAAAATTAATGATTTCGACTCATTAGATTATGATAATATCATAATTACCAAAAAATGACACCTGCAGTACTTAACATCACACTGGCTTTCGCTTTCTCTTTATTAGGAACCCTTATATTCCGAGCCCACCTTATATCCACTCTCTTATGTCTAGAAGGAATAATATTGTCCCTATTTATCCTAGCCACTATCACACCCTTAAACATGCACTCAATAATTATATTCCCTATCCCCATCATTATCTTAGTCTTCGCTGCTTGCGAAGCAGCTGTAGGCCTAGCCTTACTAGCAAAAATTTCAAACACATATGGCTCTGATTTCGTCCATAACCTGAACCTCCTACAATGCTAAAAATTATTTTTCCATCTGTCATACTTCTACCACTGACCTGACTCTCAAACAACAAAAAAGTATGAATAAATGTAACAGCCTATAGCCTTCTAATTAACCTTATTTCAATTAACCTTCTATGACAAAGCAACGAAAACAACCTCAGCTTCTCCACCATATTCTCAGCAGACCCATTGTCCGCCCCGCTTCTAGTCCTCACTACCTGGCTTCTTCCACTAATACTCATAGCCAGCCAAAACCACATCAAAAAAGAACCAGAATACAGCAAAAAACTGTATATTTCATTACTAGTGTGCCTCCAAATTCTTCTTATCATGACATTCTCTGCCAATGAACTCATCATATTTTACATCCTATTTGAAGCCACCCTAATTCCAACGCTCATCATCATCACACGATGGGGTAATCAAACAGAACGACTTAACGCCGGAATTTACTTCCTATTTTATACACTTGTAGGGTCAATCCCACTATTAGTTGCCTTAATCTACATCCAAAACTCAATAGGAACATTAAACTTCATCCTAATAACACTAGATAACTCACCAATTAACCAAACATGATCCAACAACATACTGTGATTAGCCTGTATCATAGCCTTTATAGTTAAAATACCTTTATACGGGGTCCACCTCTGACTACCAAAAGCCCACGTGGAGGCCCCCATTGCAGGATCCATGATCCTAGCAGCAATTTTACTAAAACTAGGCGGATATGGCATAATACGAATCTCCACAATCCTGGACCCAGTGACTAAATATATGGCATACCCATTCATCCTACTATCGCTATGAGGAATAATTATAACCAGCTCAGTCTGCCTACGACAAACAGACTTAAAATCCCTCATCGCCTATTCCTCAGTAAGCCATATAGCTCTGGTCATCACCGCTATTATAATCCAAACCCCATGAAGCTTTATAGGGGCTACAGCACTAATAATCGCCCACGGCCTAACATCTTCACTACTGTTTTGTTTAGCAAATACAAACTATGAACGCATCCACAGCCGAACAATAATCATAGCCCGAGGCCTACAAATAGTATTCCCACTAATAGCCACATGATGAATTATAGCAAGCTTAGCTAATCTTGCCCTACCACCAACAATCAACTTAATTGGAGAACTAATAATCACAACCTCCCTATTTTCCTGATCAAACCCATCCATCATTCTTCTAGGAACAAACATCCTCATCACCTCCCTCTACTCAATCTACATAATTGTAACCACACAACGAGGCAAACTAACTAACCACATAAACAACTTACAACCTTCACACACACGAGAATTGACACTCATGGCCCTTCACATTTTACCTCTCATCCTACTTACCATTAATCCTAAATTAATCTTAGGGCCCACATTGTGTTAATATAGTTTAAAAAAAAACACCAGACTGTGAATCTGAAGATAGGATCTAGCATCCTTATTTACCAAGAAAGAATGCAAGAGCTGCTAACTCATGCTACCGTACCTAAACGTACGGCTTTCTTACTTTCATAGGATAGAAGTAATCCGTTGGTCTTAGGAGCCAAAAACTTGGTGCAACTCCAAATGAAAGTAATAAACATTATCACTACCTCAATCTTTCTTATCCTAGCTCTCCTAGTATTTCCTATGGCCATTTCATTTTCCAACGTAGCAAAACATATAGACTTTCCCAACTACGTAACTTCATGTATTAAATCAGCATTTTTCATTAGCCTAATTCCACTATCTTCCTTCTTCAACTCCGGCGCAGAACTCATAATTACAAACTGACAGTGAGTCACCATTGGGTCAATCAAACTATCATTAAGCCTAAAATTCGACTTCTTCTCAATTGTCTTCCTACCAGTAGCCTTATACGTCACATGGTCAATCATAGAGTTTTCTATATGGTACATACACTCAGACCCTAACCTAGACCGATTCATCAAATACCTTCTGACATTCTTAATTACTATAATTATCTTAACCACCGCTAATAACCTATTCCAACTTTTCATCGGCTGGGAAGGCGTAGGAATTATATCTTTTCTACTAATTGGGTGATGATACGGACGAACCGACGCAAACACAGCCGCCCTACAAGCCATCCTATATAATCGTATCGGTGATATCGGCCTTATTTTAGCAATAGCCTGATTCTGCACAAAAACTAACTCCTGAGAACTTCAACAAATCTTTGCCACAGAAAACCCTAGCACTATCCCCCTCGCAGGACTTCTCCTAGCAGCCACAGGAAAATCAGCCCAATTCGGCCTCCACCCATGACTCCCCTCAGCCATAGAAGGCCCTACCCCTGTTTCAGCCCTACTTCACTCAAGCACTATAGTTGTTGCAGGGGTATTTTTACTAATCCGATTTCACCCCCTCATCTCCAACAACAGTACTATCTTGACAGCCATACTATGCCTAGGCGCCATGACCACTCTATTTACAGCAATCTGTGCACTCACCCAAAACGACATCAAAAAAATTGTAGCATTCTCAACATCAAGCCAACTAGGACTAATAATAGTTACCTTAGGCATTAACCAACCACACCTAGCTTTCCTACATATCTGCACCCACGCATTCTTCAAAGCTATACTATTTATGTGCGCAGGATCTATTATCCACAGCCTCAATGACGAACAAGACATTCGAAAAATAGGAGGACTAATAAAAACCATACCATTTACATCCTCCTGCCTAACAATCGGAAGCCTAGCCCTAACAGGAATACCATTCCTCACAGGATTCTACTCTAAAGACCTAATCATTGAAGCCGCTAACACCTGCTACACCAACGCCTGAGCCCTTTCAATCACACTAGTAGCCACCTCTATGACAGCCGTTTACAGTATACGAATTATCTACTTTGTCTTAATAACTAAACCTCGTTACCCTGCCACAATTATCATTAACGAAAATAACCCATTACTAATCAACCCAATCAAGCGACTAGCACTAGGAAGCATTATAGCAGGCTTCTTCATCTCATACAACATCCCACCAACAACAGTACAAGTAATAACCATACCCTGATACCTAAAAATCACAGCCCTCATAATTACTATCGCAGGATTCGCAATCGCACTAGAACTAAACAACATCACCAACAACCTATCACCAACTAAACCATCACCAACAAACTCATTCTCAACCTCACTAGGTTATTTTCCAACAATCACACACCGGTTACTACCCCTAAAAACACTCAACACAAGCTTCAAGACAGCCCTAGCCATACTAGATCTCATCTGACTAGAAAAAGCTATTCCAAAGGCCACCTCTGCCATACATACATTCACCTCTTCCGCCCTAAGTAATCAAAAAGGTATAGTAAAACTATATTTCCTATCATTCCTTATCACACTCATCTGCATCCCACTAATCCTACTCACCTAGTTTCCACGAGTGATCTCAATAATAATAAATACACCCATAAACAAGGTTCAACCAGAAACAACCATCAATCATGCAGAGCAGCTATATAAAGCAGCCACACCAGCACCCCCCTCACCCATTAACCCCAACTCATCACCATCATAAATTACCCATCCACCCATACTATTAAATTCTAACATCATATCTATACCCTCATAATAATTAGTCACAAACGTCGCCCCCAACTCCATAAAAATACTCATAAATAGAATTCCAATTGTTAATCAACTAGATACCAACGCCTCTGGGTAATCTTCCGCAGATATAGCAGTAGTATACCCAAATACAACTAACATACCCCCTAAATAAATTAAAAATACCATAAAACCCAAAAATGAACCACCAAACCCCAGCACCGCTAAACAACCTGAACATCCACTAACAATTAAACACAACCCACCATAAATAGGCGAAGGCTTCAAGGAAGTACCCATGCAACCTAACGCAATTACTGAACTTAATAAATAAATTAATTCTGTCATAATTTCTACATAGACTTTCACTATGACTAATGACATGAAAAATCATCGTTGTTATTCAACTATAGAAACACCTAATGACAATCATCCGAAAAAAACACCCACTAATTAAAATCATTAACCACTCGTTCATCGACCTTCCTGCTCCATCAAACATCTCATCATGATGAAACTTCGGCTCTCTCCTAGGTCTTTGTCTGATTACCCAAATTCTCACAGGATTATTCCTAGCTATACATTACACGCCAGACACAGCAACAGCATTCTCATCAGTAGCCCACATCTGTCGAGACGTAAACTACGGTTGACTTATCCGATACATACACGCCAACGGAGCTTCCATATTCTTCATTTGCCTATTCCTACACGTAGGACGAGGAGTCTACTACGGCTCCTATAACATAATCGAAACATGAAATATAGGAATTGTCTTACTATTCGCCGTAATAGCAACAGCATTCATGGGTTACGTCCTACCATGAGGCCAAATATCATTCTGAGGGGCCACAGTTATTACAAACCTCCTATCAGCAATCCCCTACATCGGTACTACACTAGTAGAGTGAATTTGAGGGGGTTTCTCAGTAGATAAAGCCACCCTCACACGATTCTTTGCCTTCCACTTTATTCTACCTTTTATTATTACCGCCCTCGTATTAGTCCACCTTCTATTCCTTCACGAAACAGGGTCTAACAACCCTACTGGACTGAACTCAGACGCAGACAAAATCCCATTTCACCCCTATTATACAGTCAAAGATTTCTTAGGAGTCCTTATCCTATTAATAGCTTTCATAATTTTGACTTTATTTTTCCCAGATATTCTCGGAGACCCCGACAATTACACCCCTGCAAATCCACTCAACACACCACCCCATATCAAACCAGAATGATACTTCCTATTTGCCTATGCCATTCTACGATCTATCCCAAACAAACTAGGTGGCGTACTAGCACTAATCCTATCAATCGTAATCCTAGCCTTTATACCACTCCTCCACACTTCAAAACAACGAGCATTAACTTTCCGCCCAATCACACAAACAATGTACTGAATCCTAGTAGCTGATCTCTTGGTCCTCACATGAATCGGAAGCCAACCAGTTGAATACCCATTCATCATCATTGGCCAAACAGCTTCAATCGCCTACTTCGCTATCATCGTTATCTTTATACCAATTGCAGGCATAATTGAAAACGACATTATAGACCTAGATTAAATGTCCTGATAGTATAAACATTACGCTGGTCTTGTAAACCAGTAATGAAAAAACCCCTTTTCTCAGGACATCAAGAAGGAAGGACTACTCCCCCACCGTCAGCACCCAAAGCTGACATTCTATTTAAACTACTTCCTGTACATAAAATTATCTTACACATAATACATTTATGTAATTAGTACATTAAATTATATTCCCCTAGCATATAAGCATGTACTATATATCAATTATCTAAGACATTATATTCTTCATCCACATAACTCCATTAAACCATGACTATTTAAATCCATTATTTAATTAATGCTTATTATACATACCTGTACTCCTCCCCATACCCCATATTATGTCAAAACTCTCTTGTCCATACGGATATCCTCCACCCCATTTACTCGATTTATCTTACATCCTCCGTGAAACCAGCAACCCGCCCACCTTATGCCTCTCTCCTCGCTCCGGGCCCATTTTAACTTGGGGGTTACTAATGTGAAACTTTATCAGGCATCTGGTTCTTACCTCAGGGCCATAGAATGGTTCATCGTCCATACGTTCCCCTTAAATAAGACATCTCGATGGTACAGGTCTAATCAGCCCATGCCCAGCATAACTGTAATCTCGGGCAGTTGGTATCTTTTAATTTTCGGGATGCTTCGACTCAGCATAGCCGTCAAGGCATGAAGGTCAACTTGTCCTGTAGACGAACTTCCTATTCAAGTATCATTTATCCCCATATACACCCTGCCCCCATATAGTCAATGGGACCGGGACATATTAATAAGTCGTATTAACCATGCAAATGTTTCCCCCTCATAACAACCCACAAAAGGCATTCTTTTCATGTTCTTTTAGACATAACTTCCATTAAGTGATCACCCATCCGGGCTTTCGTACATTCGAGTAATTCCAAAAATTTAACTTAAAATTTAGTATTGGCCAAAAAAAAAAACAAAATTTTCAATACAAAAAATCAACTCAAAACTTTAAAAATTTTCAAGTACAATTTCAGTATTGATTTTTTTGCCT